GTATAGCTATCCTTCCTCTAGCGCAGCAACGCAGTCTCAATCATTACCGAAAGGAAATGCTATTGCTATATCTTCCCTATCTATGTATAAATAGATTTTCCTTAGAATCTAAGATTCTATAAGATTAAATAAGGTTTATATTAGTGGATTCATCATAGTAATAGAAAGTAAAAATCTTGAATGGATGGGCTCTCATAATTAATGAGAGATATCATGGAGAGATATCATGATTGAAACATCTCATTCATTATATTCATAAAATTACATTATATGTTATGTGAAATCTATAAAATCCTTTGGCGGTTCGGTTCATATTTTCTTTTTTTAAATCCTCTCATTTTCTTTAAGTAATTGGTAATTGTTCGTTCATAGAAGAAATATGCTAATACTATTTCACTTTGAACTTCTAAACTGAAGCTATTCTTACTATTCTAAATAGTAATTATTATCTAAATAGTAATTATTAGAAATGGAAATTCTTATTACTATCCCTATCTATTTAATTCTTTTACTATTTCGTTTTTCAGTTTTTCATTGGTTAATTTGGTTAATATATTAGAATTAGATTTCATATTTTTTATTATTCTTTTCTTCTTTTTTATATTTAGTCTTTTTAATATTTTAATATTTGAAAAAAAAAAGATCGTTGGAACAATCCATATTCGTGAAACAACTGTTGTTACATTAGATCCCCCCAATAGTTCTTTCCTTATGTAACTACAATACAAAACAAATTAATATGGTTAATATGGAAAGAATAGAGAATTTCAAAGGGTAATAGGAGTTGCTCTTCTTTTAATCGAGTTGGCCCGAAATCAAATTTAAATAAATAAAAAAAATCAAATGAAAATATTCAAGATTTTTCAATTTTTTGAAAAGTCAAGGTTTGATTTTTTTTTAGTGTCCGTCTATAATGACTGATGAATCAAGAACTTTCAATTGGAACTAAATGAATTATTTAATTTAGTTTTTCTTACCGTCATATCTCGATTGAGACTTAGGTAAATGTTTTATTCATATAATTATATGTAGTAAAATAACATATCTAATTTAGCTCTTTCATGCCTATTCTAACTAGTTATTTTGGTTTTTTACTGGCTGCTTCAACTATAACCCCAGCTCTATTTATTGGTTTAAACAAGATACGACTTATTTGAAATGAATGAAATTCAATAAACAATTTACAAAAATCAAAATCAAAGCCTCTAATAATATTTCATTTCAGGTATTCTATGGTTCCTTCCCGCGTCAATTACTAATTCCTGGCCATTGAGATTCACGGATAATTCAGATTAATATTTAAGGATAGATCTTACCTCTCTTATTCTTCCCTAAAACAAATCAAAATGATTGAAGTTTTTCTATTCGGAATCGTCTTAGGTCTAATTCCTATTACTTTAACAGGATTATTTGTAACTGCATATTTACAATACAGGCGCGGTGATCAGTTGGACCTTTGATTGAGTAACATCTCTTTTTTTGATTGACCTCCTCCTTGTAGGAGGTCAATTTTAAGTTGCAATTCTACTTTGTTTTGTTAAGTTCTTTCATTGGAATTCGACATAACATAAAAGGAATCACGCTCTGTAGGATTTGAACCTACGACATCGGGTTTTGGAGACCCGCGTTCTACCGAGCTGAACTAAGAGCGCTTTCTTAGATCCTATAACAATAGATATATAAAAGTAGATACAATTGTAAAGAAAAGGATTTTTTTATCCCCAAAGTCTATTGTGTGTACATATAGTATGTAAAAATGAAAGATTATGTCCAAAATTGACTGATCTTACTCAAGGAATCTCTTATAAATATCTATAGAAGAAAGAATAGGTAGGGATGACAGGATTTGAACCTGTGACATTTTGTACCCAAAACAAACGCGCTACCAAGCTGCGCTACATCCCTTTGAAAAATTGTTATACAGTGTGTCATTGTATAAAATCCATATCTTTTTTTCCACATCCTTCTTTTTTGCTCTACCTATTCTATAGATATAGATAGGTAGAGAATGTTCTTGTCATTTTTTTAGGGGGCGGCAAAATTGAATCTGCTGAGTCATTGTACATATGCATTTTAGTTAGTAATTCCTAATTTTAATTTCATTTTAAGCAAAAACAAATGATCTTGAACTAAAATTAAAATATCGGATTATCTATGATCTATTTATTAGAATTTATTAGAATAGCGAACTAGGACTATATAGGTATTACAATATATAATTCTTAAAATATACAATACAAAGAAAATAAATAAGAAAAAAAAAAATAGAAAATAAAAATAAAAGAAGAAGGAGGATTTTAAATGCGAGATATAAAAACATATCTCTCAACGGCACCTGTGTTAACCACTTTATGGTTTGGGTCTTTAGCAGGTCTATTGATAGAAATTAATCGTTTATTTCCAGATGCCTTGTCATTCCCCTTTTTTTCATCCTGATGAAATTCTTGTATTGATAAAAAATGAAGAAGATTTGAGATACAATTCTACGTAACTTTGAGATACAATTCTACGTAACATAGCTCTCAATTCTTTTTCTTTTATATACTATTTATATACTAAATACTAATCTATCCTAAAAAAAAAGAAAGAGTGTATTGAATCTCAGTCAAAATACAGTGAAATTTTTTGGTAAAAAAATGGAAATGTGGATCCAGTCTAGGGACGGTTCCACGAAATTCTAACATAGAAAGAAGAAAATACTGAGAGATTCATAGTTAGAAAAAATTGTATTAATTAATTATTACGATATTCTTAATATTCTTCTATTAATGAATATGACTCTTTTTCTTTATATTTATAGGATTCTAGTAATTCTATTTTAGATTATAGTACTTCGAAGTTATTCGAATTCGAATAATTCAAAAAAGAAAATAGTTAGAAATTCCATAGCGAACGAAGTCGATTCAAAATGAAAAGGAGGTTCATGGCCAAGGGTAAAGATATTCGAATTATAGTGATTTTGGAATGTACCTGTTGTGTTCGAAAGGGTGTCAATAAAGAATTGCTGGGCATTTCTAGATATATTACTCAAAAGAATCGACACAATACACCCAATCGACTAGAATTTCGAAAATTTTGTCGCTATTGTCAAAAGTATACGATTCATGGGGAAATAAAGAAATAGATAGAAAAGAATTCGTGTTTGATTCTTCCAAGTAGTGGGAAGAGTAAGAACTTTACATCTTAACATATATAATACAAACCAAATCCCATTTTGGTCGAATCTTAAATGAATAAGAAAAAAAGAGGATTCTATTTTATAGATCCTTTTATATCGAAGGAATAAACAAACAAGGAATAAGCAAACCATGGATAAATCCAAACAACCTTTTCGTAAATCCAAGCGATCTTTTCGTAGGCGTTTACCCCCAATAGGATCGGGGGATCGAATCGATTATAGAAACATGAGTTTAATTAGTCGATTTCTTAGTGAACAAGGAAAAATCTTATCTAGACGGACGAATAGGTTGACTTTGAAACAACAACGATTAATTACTATTGCTATAAAACAAGCTCGTATTTTATCTTTGTTACCTTTTCGTAATAATGAGAAACAATTGGAGAGAGTGGAGTCGATTCCTAGAACTACTGGTCCTAGAACCAAAAATAAATAGATATACTCTTCAAAACTCCAATCGGAACTCAAGCTCATATTAATGTTTTGCTCGAAAAAAACTAGGATCCAGATTTGATTCTTGTATTCTAAAAAAGGAAAAATGGGGAAGAAATCTTTTTTTCTTGAAAGATGTTCGTTTCTTCCTACTACTCAAATATTAATTTCTTTTTATTCTATCTTCCCGGAGTCTATTCTCCGGGAAATCCTGTTTCAATCATTCTTGTTTCCTGTATAATAGATTCTATTAAGATTCTTTTATTCCTTTATTTGATTTGTATTCTTTTCTTTTTAATTGATAATTTTCTTTGAAATAATATCAAAACAATTCTTATTTGATAGGGCTATTTGCGCAAGTATTTTACGATTCAGAAGCAATTGTCTTTTGTACAGATTGTGGATGAAGAGGCTATAACTATAGAATAGCCTATCCTCACGGGTTACCGCATTTATCCGAGTGATCCACAAACGACGAAAATCTCTCTTTTTTCTGCTCCTATCTCGATGAGAGGAAATCAAAGCTCTCATTCTTTGTTGAGTAGTCGTTCGAGTCAGTCTTGAATGAGCCCCTATAAAAGTTGATGCAAATAAACGAATCTTTTTTCGACGTCTCCGAGCTGTATATCCTCGTTTAACTCTGGTCATTGAATCAAATGAAACTTTATTGAATAACTAATTGATTTCTCTTCTTTCAGTCATCCTTTTCTTCCGGTCGATTAATAACAAAACGGATTCTTCCGATATATAAAATATAAATTCCAATGGCTTTTGCGACTATGACCTTCCCGACCACGATTTTTTCTTTCTTCAAGGTATCTCGCTTGGAAATAAGAAATTCGACTGCTACTAAAGAAAAAAGAATAGTGGGTTTTCTCGTTTCTATGGCAACTTCTGAAACGGTGAGGTCCTCTCTATACACCGGAGCCTCTTCTTTCATTTCATCAAAATTTCTTGTGAACTTGTATAGTTCACACTCTTTGGCTCTACCCATCCATTTTAAATTAGAATTCTTTTTTCAATTCTAATTCTAAAGTAATAGTTTTTTTCACAAAAAAGCTATCCATACAGTGACGGTATTTAATTCTGAAAGTTGGCTAGGTAGCTGACCTTGTTAGTCCGTTTTTTTTTCAAGAAACATAACCTTTTTCCTCCGCTTAATGGATAACTATTTGTTACCAATGGAGAATTCCTTCTCATCTCAAACGGAGTGATTGGATTTGCACCAATAGAAACCATAAATTCATAACATAATTAGGTAGATAATAGATCTTGATACTAGTAAATCAAAAGGCCGTGTTCCACCCTATCTATCCTAATTCATTGGTAGTGGTCGTTGATACCGGAAAAATTTTTGCATTTCTTCAAACTCATGATCTGAACTTAACGAGTCGCACATACACCCTAGTACATGTTCCTCGACGCTGAGGACATCCTCGAAGAGCGGGAGATTTCGTGACATTTCTTATTGGCTGTCTTGCATTTCTAATAAGTTGTTTAATGGTTGGCATGGTGTGTCTATATAATCTCATTCTAGATAGAATAGAGCGGGTTGGCTTAGATCGATCTTAACCTGATGATTGATGATTATGAATGATTTCTATTCACACGTAAATTTTGAAAAGTAATTCGTATATTTATATGGAATTCCCAGTATTTTCATTTTTCGATCGCGACAAGATCAACGATGCCATGAGCTTGAGCTTCTGTTGCTGACATAAAAACATCCCTTTCCATATCTTCGGATATAACCCATAAAGGGTTGCCCGTTCTTTGTACATAAACTTTTGTGAGAGTTTCGCGAAGCTTCAATAGTTCTTCTGCTTCCAGGATAAAATCCCTTGCTTGTGCCTCGTAAAAAGAACTAGCAGGTTGGTGAATCATAACCCTGATGATATTGATATAACATTCTGAATGGTTCTTCTATCTATATATCGCAGGATTTGATGGATTAAATCAAAATAACAATAAAAAATAGAATTAAACAACCGTACAGGCATCTTTTGTACATTGCATACGGCTCTGCAATGGATTTTCTTTTTTGATAGAATTTCTTTTATCGAAAAGAATAAATAGAACCTATATTATCCAAATCATTAAATGATCCATTTACCACCCTTCCTTTCGTAGTAGTTAAAAAGATACTATGATGGTTCTGTTGCTTTATATGCTTTATATATTTATCTCGTCTGTGGTTTAGCAATCCCAAAGTTTCTTTTTGATAATATTTAAGAAAGAAAAAATGATTTTTTTCATTTTTTTGATTCTTTCCTCTCATAACATAAAAATAAGAAAGAGACTTCTGTTGTGGAAGAATAATGGTTTGTGACGCTGAAATTGACTCTTGCTTGACACAGAAAATCAAATTGGGAATAACCCTTCTTTCATACTACTATTTCGATACAAAATCTCATGTTAGAAAAAAACAATAATGGTTTGTTCATATCGAACTCGAAGTGCCATGCTATTATTACTTATTCTTTATTTAATTCATATTCGATACAGCGAAGGCATAGTATTCTTTTTTTTTTCTCAAATAAAAAAACTCATTGGCGCCAAGCGTGAGGGAATGCTAGACGTTTGGTAATTTCTCCTCCGACCAGAATGAAAGATCCCATTGAAGCGGCTAATCCCATACATATTGTATGTACATCTGGTAACACAAATTGCATAGTATCATAAATGGCTATTCCTGGTATTACCCATCCACCTGGAGAATTTATAAACAAATAAAGATCTCTAGTATTATCTTCTATGCTGAGATATACCATGAGACCAACAATTTGATTCGAGATCTCGCTATCAACCTCTTGGCCTAAAAAAAGTAATCTTTCTCGATGAAGTCGGTTGATTAGGACAAATTTGTATCCCTGAGGAACCGTACGTGCACCTTTGGATGCATACGGTTCAAAAGAATTGTGAAAAAAAATCAATGTGTCGATTCCAATCCTATTTCTTTTTTTTTAATGAGTTTTGCCCCCTTCTCCTTACCTCTATTCTATAATGTAGAAAATAAAAAAGAATTTTATGAACTTATTGAACTAACTTCTCATTGATGTATTGTTTCATCGAAATTTAAATTACGATGTAATTTTCTTGTTCCTGAATGGGCCTTTCAATTCTTTTAGGTTCTTGTTCTACTCCGGGGGAAGATTTGCCCGAATTCCATTTGCGCATATAGGTCAAATGATTCCAGTACCACTTCTTTTTTTTTTTCAATTGTTTCATACCTTTCCCCAAAATATTTGATGTATTAATCATACTACTTCATTGGTAGGTAGTTTTATATTATCCCTATAGTAAATAGAAATAGAAGAAGATTCTCTTCTATATTATCTATATTATATAAGCGGTAATTGTGTAATCATAATCATCATATATTCTACATAATATATTATATTCTAAGATTCTATTATCTTTCTATTATAGTAAGTTATATTATATTCATATTCTATTTAATTACTAATGAATCTCAAATTTATGAATAATTTAATGAAATTTCTATTTTATTTTTCTTTATTATATTCTTATTTCTTTCATTTCTTTCTTTAATATTTATGATTTCTATTACTACATTTTACACTCCCATTTTTATTTCCAATTTGGTATTATATGAACGGAGCCTGGATACTTTATTTTATCAGTCCAAGTAAACCATCAATTCTTTGAATTGATAATATTGATCCCCAATAGGAATTATTGTGTTTCACGCTCCAAATTATTGATGGTTCAATCAATACAATATCCAATATATATTTATTGGATTGGGCGAAACAAAGAATACTCGATCGGGGGAGATAACGGGGAAATACCATATGACCAATATGTCTGACAAGTCGCACTATACGTCAACCCAAACTGCATCTTCCTCTCCAGGATTCCGAAAAGGAACTTTTGGAACACCAATGGGCATTAAGATAAATAAAAAAAATGAAGTACTATACTTTACTTTAATATGAAAACGTAGCAATGGTTTTATTGTCTTCATCATTTTTTCTCTTTATTTTCCATTTTTATATTTTTATATATTTTTATATTCTATATTTTACTATATTTTAATTTTATTTTCTTCTTTTTTTTTTTTTAATATTTTTTATATTTAGGATCTTATTTTATATTTAGGATCTTATATTATATTATGTATTATGTATTTATAATTTATATTCTATTTATATTATATATTTAATATACTAAATATTATATATACTAAATAATATAGAATTCTAGAAATAGAATATATAGGAGTATAAGGTTCATAAAGGAAGACAGAATGAATAAATAAAAATTGTCGGGATCAATCGAATCAACCAACTGTTCGAATGATTTCGAATTCGAAAAGAGTACCTATGCATTTTTTCCCTTAAAATCCTCCCATTGCGTATTGGTATTTATCGGGTATAGAATAAGATCTGTTTCTCTTTGTTCTTCTAAATAGAAAGAAAGAGAATTGTTCTCTCCTCTCTCTATTTCAAATTCTTTCTATTCTATTTCATTAAAAATAAAAGAAGGGAATAGAAATAAATATTAATCCTTTCCTATACAAAATCTACCGAACAGGTGAAATACATGGTCTAGTCTTTTCCAATGCGATAAAGTTACATAATGTCTATTTCTTTTTCAGAAAAGGGGTATTTACATGGGTTTGCCTTGGTATCGTGTTCATACTGTTGTATTGAATGATCCCGGCCGATTACTTTCTGTCCATATAATGCATACAGCTCTGGTTTCTGGTTGGGCCGGCTCGATGGCTCTATACGAATTAGCGGTTTTTGATCCCTCTGACCCTGTTCTTGATCCAATGTGGAGACAAGGCATGTTCGTTATACCCTTCATGACTCGTTTAGGAATAACCAATTCATGGGGGGGTTGGAGTATCTCGGGAGGAACTATAACGAATCCGGGCATTTGGAGTTATGAAGGCGTGGCAGGGGCACATATTTTGTTTTCTGGCTTGTGCTTCTTGGCAGCTATCTGGCATTGGGTGTATTGGGACCTAGAAATATTCTGTGATGAACGTACGGGAAAACCTTCTTTGGATTTGCCCAAGATCTTTGGAATTCATTTATTCCTCTCAGGAATCGCTTGCTTTGGCTTTGGTGCATTTCATGTAACAGGCTTATATGGTCCTGGAATATGGGTGTCTGATCCTTATGGACTAACTGGAAAAGTACAATCTGTAAATCCAACATGGGGTGCGGAAGGTTTTGATCCTTTTGTTCCGGGGGGAATAGCTTCTCATCATATTGCAGCAGGTACATTGGGCATATTAGCGGGTCTATTCCATCTTAGTGTCCGTCCGCCTCAACGTCTATACAAAGGATTACGCATGGGTAATATTGAAACTGTGCTTTCCAGTAGTATTGCTGCTGTTTTTTTTGCAGCTTTCGTTGTTGCTGGAACTATGTGGTATGGTTCAGCAACTACCCCAATCGAATTATTTGGCCCCACTCGTTATCAGTGGGATCAGGGGTACTTCCAACAAGAAATCTATCGAAGAGTTGGGGCTGGACTAGCCGAAAATCTGAGCTTATCGGAAGCTTGGTCTAAAATTCCCGAAAAATTAGCTTTTTATGATTACATTGGTAATAATCCGGCGAAAGGAGGATTATTCAGAGCAGGCTCAATGGATAACGGAGATGGAATAGCTGTTGGGTGGTTAGGGCACCCCATATTTAGAGATAAAGAAGGACACGAACTCTTTGTACGTCGTATGCCTACCTTTTTTGAAACATTTCCAGTAGTTTTGGTAGATGCAGACGGAATTGTGAGGGCTGATGTTCCTTTTAGAAGGGCAGAATCCAAGTATAGTGTTGAACAAGTAGGGGTAACTGTTGAATTTTATGGCGGGGAGCTCAATGGAGTCATTTATAGTGATCCTGCTACTGTGAAAAAATATGCTAGACGTGCCCAATTGGGTGAAATTTTTGAATTAGACCGGGCTACTTTGAAATCCGATGGTGTTTTTCGTAGCAGTCCAAGGGGTTGGTTCACTTTTGGGCATGCTACGTTCGCTTTGCTCTTCTTTTTCGGACACATTTGGCACGGCGCCAGAACCTTGTTCAGAGATGTTTTTGCTGGTATTGATCCAGATTTGGATGCTCAAGTGGAATTTGGAGCATTCCAAAAACTTGGAGATCCAACTACAAGGAGACAGGTAGTCTAATACAAAATTACTTTGCCATCTTTTGCCTCTCTTTTTTTCTATTTTATTTTAGTATTTAAAGTATAGAAATTTAGATTTATATTAGATTTCTATTTTAGAATTTTCTATTATTTTCTATATTCATTCTTAATTTAATCTATTATCTATTTCATATTTCATATTCAATCTTAATATCTTAATATATTCATTATCATTATGAATATACATTATCATTATGAATATATTAATCTAATAGATCTAAGATATTACTAGATCTATATATATAGTCTATATACATACTATATAGATAGTAATAGTAAATTAGTCAATCTAAATTTAGAATTTCTTTAGTAAATGATCCAAAATGAATAGGTGTGGAAGCTATAATTGTAAACCACGATCGAATCTATGGAAGCATTGGTTTATACATTTCTTTTAGTTTCGACTTTAGGGATAATTTTTTTCGCTATCTTTTTTCGAGAACCACCTAAAGTTCCAACTAAAAAAACAAAATGATTTTTCATTCTTTCCATTGAAGTAATGAGCCCCAATATGAATATCGGGGCTCATTACTTCAACTAGTCCCCATGTTCTTCGAAGGGATCTCTTAATTTTTGAGAGGGTTGCCCAAAAGCGGTATATAAGGCATACCCAGTAAAGCTTACAAGTAAACCGGATATGGAGATGGCGACTAGGGTTGCTGTTTCCATTTTTTCGATAATTTCAAGATCACAAAGGATCACGATAATGTCGTTTATTTACAACTACAACGGAATAGTATAATAGTATACAAAGTCAACAGATTTCAACCCATGATGAAAGAGGTTTTATGGCTACAAAAACCATTGAGAGTAGTTCTAGATCTGGGCCAAGACGAACTGGCGTAGGGAGTTTATTGAAACCATTGAATTCGGAATATGGAAAAGTAGCTCCAGGGTGGGGGACTACACCACTTATGGGAGTTGCAATGGCTCTATTTGCAATATTTCTATCTATTATTTTAGAAATTTATAATTCATCTGTTTTACTGGATGGATTTTCAATTAATTAGTTCATAAAAATTAGGAAGTCCTAGTTTTTCAATCAAAAAAGATTATTTTACTTATACTTACTTAATGCTTAAAATAGTAAAATACTTACTAATTTAACTTAAGATTACCTAAGACTTGGATTTATAGACCATTCTGGTAGTTCGATCGTGAAATTTATTTGTTTCGATATTTCATTTCCGGAATATGAGCGTGTGACTTGTTATAATTGATCCTATTGATAATACAAAGAATGAATTTGTCATCTCTATCAAGATGATTCTACCGTCAGATATTTATTGTAGTCTCTGGAGCACGGACTATATAGAATAGATCAAGAAAAGAACTATTTGAACTATGATTCATACCTATTATTCATACCTCGCAACCGGATTAAAAAAAATGGAAAAAAGGTCTTTTATTTTTCTAAATTCATTAATTTTTTCTTCGAAAGAAACCTTTTTCTATAGATTTTGTTGAGTTATTATTACATTCATTGAAGAAGTGATGATCAAATGTTTTTTACTCAAAAACCTTTTGAGTTTAGCTTTGTTTTTATTAAATCATCGTGGTTCTAGTATGAATCTGAGGTTCCAATTGATTCATAGGGTCTCAACAAGAGAATTCCTATCAAAAAAAAGATAGGGAAGAGAAGATTCAAGAGGCCTGTCACGATTAACATAAAAAAAGATGGATGAGCCAACTTGAGATTTTATTTCTTGGCATTATCATCACAAAGAAGAGATTCCGGATTTTTCTTACTTCGTATCTTTGGGTCAAATCAAGTCAAGCGGCTAAGCCATAAGAAGTTTGAAACAATATTCCATATCCGTTGAAACTAGTCTTTGTGGGTTTTGGCTTGAGCCGTACGAGATGAAATTCTCATATACGGCTCTCAGAGGGGGAGTCTTTCTTGGGTTACCTATCTCAATAAAGTATATGATTGGTTCGAGGAACGTCTCGAGATTCAAGCGATTGCAGATGATATAACTAGTAAATATGTTCCTCCTCATGTCAACATATTTTATTGTCTAGGGGGGATTACGCTTACCTGTTTTTTAGTACAAGTAGCTACGGGTTTTGCTATGACCTTTTACTATCGTCCAACTGTTACAGAGGCTTTTTCTTCTGTTCAATACATAATGACTGAGGCCAACTTTGGTTGGTTAATTCGATCAGTTCATCGATGGTCAGCAAGTATGATGGTTCTAATGATGATCTTACACGTATTTCGTGTGTATCTTACGGGTGGTTTTAAAAAACCCCGCGAATTAACTTGGGTTACCGGGGTGGTTCTGGCTGTATTGACCGCATCTTTTGGTGTAACTGGTTATTCTTTGCCTTGGGACCAAATTGGCTATTGGGCAGTCAAAATTGTAACAGGCGTGCCTGAAGCTATTCCTATAATAGGATCACCTTTGGTAGAATTATTACGTGGAAGTGCTAGTGTGGGCCAGTCCACTTTGACTCGTTTTTATAGTTTACATACTTTTGTATTACCTCTTCTTACTGCCATATTTATGTTAATGCACTTTCCAATGATACGTAAGCAAGGTATTTCGGGTCCTTTATAGAAAAGGCAGATCATAGATATTTGGAATTTATCATATCGGGGAGGGACAAGAGTCTTTCATTGCTACAAATATGGATTGTTTAAAAATAAGGCATGTTATTTGGATACTTCTATTCAACTCTGAAGTTTGATACGAATAGAATAGTTGAAGTATATTTTCCTAAACAGAGGATGGATTATGGGAGTGTGTGACTTGAACTATTGATTGGCCCGTGCAGATATATGATTTTATCCGCCACGTTGGAATTCACAACTTAATGTGTCTCCGCATCCAACCATCACATCACGTCAATCCCTTTATATAGCATAGGATAGGCCGGTTCACTTGAGGAGAAGATTTTCTATGATCATACCCGAATCTTGTCATGCATGAAAAGGCTCCGTAAGATCCCTATAATAAGTGATGTGGAATGATCTAATGTTCTATTTATTCACTTTGTTTGATTTCTTTTTAGTAATTTTTATTAGAATTAATTTGATAGTATAATTGGATAGTAATCAGTAATCTTAGTAAGTTTTTATAGTATGTAGATGCATTCATTTCCTATGCATCAACCCTGATCTATGATACTATCGGAGTTAAATAAGGGATCTAAGGAAGAACAAGGGCTAAGATTTTATTAGTAACAAGTAAAAATCTTTTCTTTTTGTATGTAATACAATCAAGATATTGTGGGGATAAATACTAATCAAAAGACATGAGACAATCCAAAAAGCACTTGATCATGATCGAATTTGTAAGCCGACTTGGATATTGAGCATTTTATTGTTGCCAGAACTTAATTCTTTGCAATGAATAATGAATCGTTGAAACTTGGGGAAATGTAATTTTATAAATCTTTTCTTACATAGAATCATTCTACATTATCTATGTAGATATGTATGAAATATAGATCTTCTATGGACCTATTTATGTTCTATGAATCTATTTCTATGATTCTTTTGATTCTTGCTCGAGCCGGATGATAAAAAATTCTCATGTCCGGTTCTTTTGGGGGATGGATTCACAAGAATTCACCTATCCAAATAACAAAGAAACCTGATTTGAATGATCCTGTATTAAGAGCTAAATTGGCTAAAGGGATGGGACATAATTATTATGGAGAACCCGCATGGCCCAATGATCTTTTATATATTTTTCCAGTAGTAATTCTAGGCACTATTGCATGTAATGTGGGCTTAGCAGTTCTAGAGCCATCAATGATTGGTGAACCGGCGGATCCATTTGCAACTCCGTTGGAAATATTACCCGAATGGTACTTCTTTCCCGTATTTCAAATACTTCGCACAGTACCCAATAAGTTATTGGGTGTTCTTTTAATGGTTTCAGTACCAATAGGATTATTGACAGTACCTTTTTTGGAGAATGTCAATAAATTCCAAAATCCATTTCGTCGTCCAGTAGCCACAACAGTCTTTTTGATCGGTACCGCAGTAGCTCTTTGGTTAGGGATTGGAGCAACTTTACCTATTGAGAAATCCTTAACTTTAGGTCTTTTTCAAATTGATTAACCGTTAAATACCACAACATAGATATCTAAGGAAGATCCCCTTCAGGATCTTCCTTAGATACATCAATCTTTTTATGATCTATTCTGCAAATATATGGACTATGTCGGAGATTCAAAACTTATTCTATTTTTTTCTTTATAAAAAAGAAAAAATGAAAAGAATCTAATGGATTTAAAATTATAACTTTTTATTAAGTAAATTTATTGCAAAATGCTTCTGTACAGTGCTCAATATCTGTTTTACATCTTCTGTGCGAAAATATTCTATTTTCATAAGATCTTCTTGACTGTGACTCAAAAGGTCCAATAATGTATGTATATTGGATCTTTTGAGACAATTATAGGTCCTAGAAGACAATTCTGATTGGTCAATAAAAATACATGTCAATGGAATTCCTTTTTTGCTTTTCTTGAGATTAGTGAATTTGTCTTGAAAGGAAAAAAGGGGTAGATTCCATCTGTTTTCATTTTCCTTGAAATTCATGTCCTTTTCCTCTGCGTGTTCTGCGTGTAGAAAAGGAATCAATAAATCAATCAAATTACGAGAAGCTTCATAAAGTGCTTCTTTAGGAGTTAAACTTCCATTCGTCCATATTTCTATAAAGAGTATCTCTTGTTTTTCATTCTCATTCCCATAAGAATGAATACTATGATTCGCGTTTCGAACAGGCATAGATACAATATCTATAGGATAACTTCCATCGTGAGAGTCATTTGTGGATTTCATACGATATCCGCGATCTCTCTTGATTTGTAATTCAATACACAAATCAATTGGTTCTGTCAGGTTAGCTATATGCTGTGTCGTGTCAACTATTTCTACAGAAGGTGGTGAGATGATATCTTGAGCTGTTATGTATTTGGGACCCCTGACGCAAATGGATGCGTTCCTAACTCCATAAAGATTACTTCTCAATACAATCTCTTTCAAATTGAGTAAAATCTCATGTACTGATTCTTCAATACCTGCTATCGTAGAATATTCATGCAGCACATTTTCAGATGTTGCACGTGTGATACATGTTCCTTCTATTTCTCCAAGTAAAGCCCTTCGCATGGCAATACCTATGGTATCGGCTTGACCTTTCATAAGCGGGGACAGAACGAAACGACCATAATAAAGACGCTTGCTGTCTACTCTTGATTCAACACATTTCCACTGTAGTGTTCGAGTGGATCCTACTACGTCTTCTCGAACCATACTCTTATTTTTCTTTTATTTATAATTATTGGATCAGAATCATTGAATCATTTATTTCTCTTGGAATCTCTTGAATTTTTATTTCTACACACGTCTTTTTTTAGGGGGGCGACATCCATTATGCGGCATGGGTGTTACATCACGTACGAAACTTAATAGTATCCCATTTCTACGAATGGCTCGTAATGCCGCATCTCTTCCGAGACCTGGACCTTTTATCATAACTTCTGCTCGTTGCATACCTTGATCAACTAATGTACGAATAGCATTAAACGTCGCGGCTTGAGCAGCATAGGGTGTTCCTTTTCGTGTGCCTCTGAATCCAGAAGTACCTGCGGAAGCCCAAGAAACCACCCGACCTCGTACGTCTGTAATAGTTACAATAGTATTATTGAAACTCGCTTGAACATGAATAACTCCTTTTGGTATTCTACGTTCATTCTTATTTGAACCAATACGTGCATTCTTACGTAAACTAATTTTTGCTATAGGTTTTGTCATATTTTATTATATTTATAATAAATAAGAATAAAAGAAAAAAGAATCAGAAATCTACAAAAAGAGACGAGGATATCCATTTCATATGAAAACGAATCCTTTCTCTTATTTCTTTTACATGTACATGGATTTTCTTTTCAAAAAAAAAAATGAAAAAGTTCTTTACCCCTGTCTCTGTTTATGTCTCGGATTGGAACAAATAACTATAATTCGCCCCCGCCTACGAATCAATCGACATTTTTCACAAATTTTACGAACAGAAGCCCTTATCTTCATATTTATCATTCCTTACTTTCATTCTAAATCTATTTTTTTTTTTAACAAAAATCAGTTTATTGCATTTTTTAACTTTTAATTATATCTCTACGAAAAGGATGTTTAAAAGAATGATCTAATCGTTCGAATCTTTTTTGCGAAGTCTATAAATTATACGTCCCCTGGTTGAATCATAACGACTCATTTCGATTTTGACTCTATCTCCGGGTAGTATACGTATAAAACTGCGCCGGATTCTCCCTGAAATATAACCTAGAATTAGATCTTCATTATCTAATCGAACTCGGAACATCCCGTTGGGTAGTGATTCAGTAATTAAACCCTCATGAATCAATTTCTGTTCTTTCATTCCAGGGAACCCCCTTTAAGTATTAACTAATAGAGGAAGAGTTCTATAATTCACTTCTCCTCTCTATTTTACAAATAGTAAGTTCGAGAGAAATTTAGGGTATCCTAGGAGAATTACCATATATAACACAAAATTTCTCCTCCAATTTTTTCTAATCGAGCTTCTCGATCTGTTATTATACCTCGAGAAGTAGAAAGGATTACAATTCCCATTCCACCTAAAATCTTAGGAATTTGTTGATAGTTGGAATATATTCGTAGACCAGGTCGGCTGATACGCTTTAAATTTATTTTCTTACCTTTCCTAGTCTTTCTATGTCGTAAGGTTGAAACCAAAAAATTTTTTTGACTTTCTTGATGTTTTCGAACGTTTTCAATAAAACCTTCTCGTAAAAGTATTTTCACAATGTTTTTAGTGATATTAGTAGATACTATCTTAACTCTTCCCTTTTGATCTATGTCAGCATTTCTTATAGAAGTTATTATATCGGCAATAATGTCCCTACCCATGACGAACTATAGTTATTGGTGCCTCCTAATTTTGATATAGTCAACATGCTTCTTTTTTGTTTTATTTTTTATTGAATTTTTTTTAATTATTATAGATTCTCAAAAATTATTAGAAATTTCAAATATATACATGAGACACACACAATCTATTAATCGGATCTATTTCAGATATTCTAATATTCTATTCTATATATAGATAGAAAGATAGGATATATCCTATTTTCATCTATAAGACTTCGGGTGCTAATGAAACGATTTTAGTAAAATTCAACTGTCGCAATTCTCGAGCAATTGCACCAAAAATTCGAGTTCCTTTTGGATTTCCTTCTTGATCAATGATAACCGCTGCATTGTCATCATATCGTATTATCATGCCGTTGTCACGTTTGAGTTCTTTACATGTGCGTACAATCACAGCTCTAATTATTTCTGATCTTTCTAAAGGCATATTGGGCACTGCTTCTTTGATTACAGCAACAATAACATCGCCAAGATGAGCATATCGGTGATTACCAGTTCCTATGATTCGAATACACATTAATTTTTGAGCTCCACTGTTATCCGCTACATTCAAAAGGGTCTGAGGTTGAATCATATCATTTTTATTTTAATCTCTTATTTCAAGATAATGGAAAAAAGAAATATTGTCTGTCCAGAGATAAAGAAATCCGTAGTTGTTTTTTTATTCTTAATACTCCTTCTTCTTTTACTTTTGTTTACCTATCCTGAAATAACAAATTGAGTTCGTATAGGCATTTTGCATGCAGCTATTTCCATAGCAGCTTTGGCTACAGCTTCAGATACTCCACTCATTTCATAAATTATTCGGCCCGGTTTAACAACGGATACCCAATATTCAGGGGATCCTTTGCCCGAACCCATACGTGTTTCTGTAGGTCTTACAGTAACAGGTTTGTCGGGAAAGATACGTACCCATATCTTTCCACCACGACGCGCATATCGTGTCATTGCTCTTCGCCCTGCTTCTATTTGTCTAGCTGTGATCCAAGCAGGTTCAAGTGCCTGAAGAGCGTATCTGCCAAAACAAATATGATTGCCTCGGCAAGATATTCCCTTCATTCTACCTCTATGTTGTTTACGAAATCTGGTTCTTTTAGGGTTATAGTTGATGGTTGTTTCTGAATTCCATCTCTACTGCAGAACCGGACATGAGAATTTCTTCTCATCCAGCTCCTCGCGAATGAAATGATTCAATAAAATTACATATTACATATACATAGAAATATGTATTTTATTCTATAAAAAGACAAAAGAAAGAATATACTAATTTTTTTAGATTGAATTTGTTACATAGGTAGGCTGTATATATAACTAGATAACTAGACGTGTATATATATAAAGATAAAGAATATAAATAAAAAGAATGCTTCTTTCTTTTAGCAAAATCTCTAAAGTCTTTTTCTTTACCTCTATTTAATCACGCCAATAGTCATCCAATAAATGAAATAAAAATAAAGAAAGGTTTCGCGGGCGAATATTAACTCTTTTCTCCTTCATTTATAGGGTCAATTCATGACCATTCAGAAGAAATCCATTTTTCTTGGTTCATTCCGCCATCCTACCCAATGAATCCTTAGGATTGATTCGTTTTCAAGAAAATCCTATGTAATCACAGGTTCCATCGTTCCCATAACTTCTCTATTAATACTTAGGCCTGAACTCTGCAATGGAGCTCTCAACAGAATCTGTTATTTGTTTCCGAGTCAATCTCCTCAGTTTTTATTAACCCGAAGCTCAATTCAATTTTTCTCTATTTTATTTTCTATTATTTAGATTCTTTTATTATTTAGATTCTTTATTTTTCTATCTTAATTACATACTTACATATATAATAGACTAGATTATCCATATTGATTACCATATAGATTAGATTATTTAATTCTTTATATTATTATATTTTTATTGTATATTAATGTTGATGCTTTATAACACTGCCTTTTTTATGGAGTAATTCTTCATAAACCATACATATGGGAATCATATATCTTTTAATATCATTTAGATCTTTATTCTCTCTTTCTATCACCCTTCCTTTTTCCACATCCCTTTTTTTTCACAATTCAGAATCAGATTTCTTTTTTATGAAAAGAATTTCAGTTGCTACAACTATATGATTGATTCAGTCATATAGTAACTGTTTCTTGGGATCTAGACAATACGAAGCAATAAGTTGGTTATGAGTTTTGAGTTTCTTTAGTTTTGATAGTTATTAAGTTTATAGTGTGGTCAACCTATTTTTCTTTTCAGTCTCAATTCTAAAGAAAAAACTAACGAGTCACACACTGAGCATAGCAATTATACTAAAATTGAAATAAAGGATAAATCAAATTTTTATTCAACCTTATAGAATTCTAATTGTTCGTTTTTCTTTGATTAAAAAAAAATAAGAAAATATTTTCTAAATTTGCTCTATTGATGAGCATAATGGCGAGATAAAGAAAGTTCCATTATTCTTATTTTCTTATTCTTGGTTTACAAATATCCAAATTTTGATACCTAAGATTCCATAGATAGTTCTAACTGTATGGGAACAGTGATCAATTTTAGCGCGAATTGTTTGTAGGGGAACCCTGCCTTCTCTGAGCCATTCGACACGTGCAATCTCTTTTCCGTCGATACGTCCTGCAATTTGCACTTGAATTCCTTTTGTACCGGTTTGTTCAGTTAATTCAATAGCTTTTTTCATTGCCTTTCGAAATGAGACTCTATTTTTTAATTGTAAAGCTATATATTCTGCGAGAATATTAGGTTGTCCATAAGGTTTTTCAATTCTTGTGATAGCAATGTTGAGTCTCCGGTTTACAGAATGAAACTCTTTTTGTACATTCATCTGTAATTCTTCGACTCCCCGTGTTCGTCCTTCTATTAATAAATTGGGAAATCCAATATAGATTATGACCTGAATCAAATCTATTCTTTTTTGAATTCTTATATAAGCAATTCCTTCGAAACCTGAGGATATTTTCTTATTTTTTTTTACATAGTCCTTAATACAATTCCGTATTCTTTCATCTTCTTGTAGACCCATGGAAAAATTTTTTGGTTTTGCGAACCAAAAAGAATGATGACTTTGAGTTGTTCCAAGTCTGAAACCAAGTGGATTTATTTTTTGTCCCATATTTTTCTATTCTTTTTCCATCCATTTTTTTCTAAATACGAATCTAAATATTATATTTTTCTTTTAAAAAAATCTTTATATGACAAGTGGTTTTTTTTATCAGATAACTACGTCCTCGAGCCCGAGGTTTTAACTTTTTCACAAGAGTACCTCTATTGACTTCAGCTTTACTAATAAATAAATCAACTTCATTCAAACCCATATTATGACTAGCATTTGCTGCTGCAGAATAAACTAATTTTAAGATTGGATAAGATGCCCTATAAGGCATTAGTTCTAGTATCATGAGTGCTTCCTCATAAGAACGTCCACGAATCTGATCAATTACTCTTCGTGCTTTGAAAACAGACATACATATATTTTGAGCTAAAACTTTTGCTTCTCTATTTTCGTTCTTTATCATAAAAGTTTTCCCCCGCCAATGAATGATAAGTACCTAGGTGAAGTATAGTATAAGATAAGTCAGAAAAGTCTAAGTCTTATTAGTATACTCTAAAAAGAAATATACCTATACTCTTACTATAAGATAAAAGATAAAGACTCTTAAGTCTAAATACTCTTAAGATAAGGCTTTTCTTTTCATATGAATACTTAGTAGAACGACTAACGACGAGATTTATTATCGTTTCTCGCGTGTCTCACGAAAGTTAGAGTAGGTGCGAATTCTCCCAATTTGTGACCGACCATACGATCTGTGATATAAATAGGTAAATGTTCCTTTCCATTATGAATAGCGATTGTATGGCCAATCATTGTGGGTATAATGGTAGATGCCCGAGACCAAGTCACTATGATTTCTTTCTCCTCCCTCCTGTTGAGTTTTTCAATTCTTCCCAATAAATGATTAGCTACAAAAGGATTTTTTTTTAGTGAACGTGTCACGGCTGATTACTCCTTTTTTTTACATTTTTTAAATTGGCATTCTATGTCCAATATCTCGATCTTAATCTGAAGTCTAATGATGAATGGAAAAAAGAGAAAATCCTTTAGCTAGATAAGGGAAGGGGCGGATGTAGCCAAGTGGATCAAGGCAGTGGATTGTGAATCCACCATGCGCGGGTTCAATTCCCGTCGTTCGCCCATCACATTATTTCCAATTCCAAAGATTCGATTTTCAATGTTCCTATTTACGGCGACGAAGAATAAAACTATCACTATATTTGTTCCTTTTCCTGCTTCTTCTTCCAAGCGCAGGATAACCCCAAGGGGTTGTGGGTTTTTTTCTACCAATTGGGGCTCTCCCTTCACCGCCCCCATGGGGATGGTCTACAGGGTTCATAACTACTCCTCTTACTACAGGACGCTTACCTAGCCAACACTTAGATCCGGCTCTACCCAAACTCTTTTGGTTCACCCCAACATTACCCACTTGTCCGACTGTTGCTAAGCAGTTTCTGGATATCAAACGGACCTCCCCAGATGGTAATCTTAATGTGGCCGATTTACCCTCTTTTGCAATCAGTTTCGCTACAGCGCCTGCTGCTCTAGCTAATTGTCCACCTTTTCCAAGTGTGATTTCTATGTTATGTATGGCCGTGCCTAAGGGCATATCGGTTGAAGTAGATTCTTCTTTTTTATCAATCAAAACCCCTTCCCAAACTGTACAAGCTTCTTCCAAAGCATACGGCTTTCTAGATGTATATGATGATATCTAGACAGATGGATCTTATATGAATCGTATGATGAAGTACCACGTGAGTGGATATATAGGAATCCAAATCTGCCGAATCACTCATGTTATGATCTTCTACATCCTAGGTCTCCCCGTTCCGTCATCTGGCTTATGTTCTTCATGTAGCATTCAGACCGGATGACTCTATGAAATTACGTCGATACTTCCACATATTACGGGTAACGTAGGAGACATCTCTATTTTTCCCCGGAGGGTCTTTCTAATTACCACTGCTTAACTTTCAATTCGCCTCTGACCATCAAATGAAATGTGAATAACCCGTCCTCCTCTCTTTGAAACAAGGGGCGCTTCCGGTTCTGTGCGCGCTTCAAACAATTTTGTCTTCTCCATATTACCATATCTCTAGAGTCAATAATTTTCTATGAGGAACTACTGAACTCAATCACTTGCTGCCGTTACTCAACAGTTTTCTGTTGAGGTCTATCCCGTAGAGGTACTCCAATTGGATCAGTGATCGATTTCTAGGTTTCGTCGTAAACCTAATTGGTTACTTCCAATTACGTAAATCAATAGTTCAAACCGCACTCAAAGGTAGGGCATTTCCCATTGATATAGGAACTTCTGTACCAGAAACAATGGTATCTCCAATTATAGCCCCTCTGGGATGTAAAATATATCTCTTCTCACCATCCCCATAGTGTATGAGACAAATGTATGCATTTCGATTAGGGTCATATTCTATGGTTACGATTCTACCAGATATCTCTTTTTCATTCCGTCGAAAGTCGATTTTACGGTATAGACGCTTATGACCTCCCCCTCTATGCCCTGCGGTAATGATCCCTCTGGCATTACGACCTTTACCACAACGATGCTGTCCATAGATCAAATTATTTCGTGGATTGGATTTCACTTGACTGTCTATGGCTCCATTGCGTGTGCTCGAGGTAGAAGTTTTGTATAAATGTATTGCCGTGTTATTAAGTCTTTTGCTTTAAGTTCTTTTCTCTATAAGAGGTGGAATAGAATAACCCGGTTGAAGCGTAATGATCATACGTCTGTAATGCATTGTATGTCCCATAATAGGTCCCATCCTTCTACCCTTTCCCGGGAGTCGATGACTATTCATAGCTATTACCTTGACACCAAAGAAGAGTTCGACCCAATGCTTTATTTCTGTCCTAGTTGATCCTGATTCGACATTAGAAGTATATTGATTGTTCCCCAATAACCGAATACTTTTTTCTGTAAATACTGCATATTTGATTCCATCCATAAATCCATTTTCTTCCCTATGAGTTCCAGTATCGATAAGAATTCTAGTTCTTACTGTTCATATGTTATGGTATGAATATACCATACCAATTCGCTATGTATGGATGATGAGATTCCATTGATACAGAGTCAATTCCAATAGACTTATTGAATGTTCCCATTGGCGTGCATCCAGCAGGAATTGAACCTACGAATTTGCCAATTATGAGTTGGGCGCTTTAACCATTCAGCCATGGATGCTTAACAGGGATCATCGTACATCGTGAATAACCAAATTCCAATTGAAATGAAATCTTTAGGAGGAATCAATGAAACGACATCAATTCAAATCCTGGATATTCGAATTGAGAGAGATATTGAGAGAGATCAAGAATTCTCACTATTTCTTAGATTCATGGATCAAATTCGATTCAGTGGGATCTTTCACTCACATTTTTTTCCACCAAGAACGTTTTATGAAACTCTTTGACCCCCGAATTTGGAGTATCCTACTTTCACGTGATTCACAGGGTGCAACAAGCAATCGATATTTCACGATCAAAGGTTTAGTACTGCTTGTAGTAGTGGTCCTTCTATCTCGTATTAACAATCGAAAGATGGTCGAAAGAAAAAATCTCTATTTGATGGGGCTTCTTCCTATACCTATGAATTCCATTGGACCCAGAAAGGAGACATTGGAAGAATCTTTTTGGTCTTCCAATAGAAATAGGTTTATTGTTTCGCTCCTGTATCTTCCAAAAGGGAAAAAGATTTCTGAGAGTTGTTTCATGGATCCGCAAGAGAGTACTTGGGTTATCCCAATAAAGAAAAAGCGTATCATGCCTGAATCTAACCGGGGTTCGCGGTGGTGGAGGAACCGGATCGGAAAAAAGAGGGATTCTAGTTGTCAGATATCTAATGAAACCGTAGCTGGAATTGAGATCTCATTCAAAGAGAAAGATAGCAAATATCTGGAGTTTCTTTTTTTATCCTATACGGATGATCCGATCCGCAAGGACCATGATTGGGAATTGTTTGATCGTCTTTCTCCGAGGAAGAAACGAAACATAATCAACTTGAATTCGGGACAGCTATTCGAAATCTTAGGGAAAGACTTGATTTGTTATCTCATGTCTGCTTTTCGTGAAAAAAGACCAATTCAGGGGGAGAGTTTCTTCAAACAACAAGGAGCTGGGGCAACTATGCAATCCAATGATATTGAGCATGTTTCTCATCTCTTCTCGAGAAACAAGTGGGGTCTTTCTTTGCAAAATTGTGCTCAATTTCATATGTGGCAATTCCGCCAAGATCTCTTCGTTAGTTGGGGGAAGAATGAGCACGAATCGGATTTTTTGAGGAACGTCTCGAGAGAGAATTGGATTTGGTTAGACAATGTGTGGTTGGTAAACAAGGATCGGTTTTTTAGCAAGGTACGGAATGTATTGTCAAATATTCAATATGATTCCACAAGATCTATTTTCGTTCAAGTAACGGATTCTAGCCAATGGAAAGGATCTTCTTCTGATCAATCCAGAGATCATTTCGATTCCGTTAGAAATGAGAATTCAGAATATCACACATTGATCGATCAAACAGAGATTCAGCAACTAAAAGAGAGATCGATTCTTTGGGATCCTTCCTTTCTTCAAACGGAACGAACAGAGATAGAATCAGATCGATTCCCGAAATGCCTTTTTGGATCTTCCTGGCTATTCACAGAACCTGAGAAGCGGATGAATAATCATCTGCTTCCGGAAGAAATCGAAGAATTTCTTGGGAATCCTACAAGATCAATTCGTTCTTTTTTCTCTGACAGATGGTCAGAACTTCATCTGGGTTCGAATCCTACTGAGAGGTCCACTAGAGATCATAAATTGTTGAAGAAAAAACAAGATGTTTCTTTTGTCCCTTCCAGGCGAGCGGAAAAGAAAGAAATGGTTGATATATTCAAGATAATTACGTATTTACAAGATACCGTCTCAATTCATCCTTCGGAACCATATCACATCCCGAATCTGGTTCCGAAGGATGAACCGGATATGGACAGTTCCAATAAGATTTCATTCTTGAACAAAAATCCATTTTTTGATTTCTTTCATCTATTCCATGACCGGAACAAAGGGGGATACGCGTTACGCCACGATTTTTTTGAATCAGAAGAGAGATTCCCAGAAATGGCGGATCTATTCACTCTATCAATAACCGAGCCGGATCTGGTGTTTCATAGGGGATTTGCCTTTTCTATTGATTCCTACGGGTTGCATCAAAAAAGATTCTTGAATGAGGTATTCAACTCCAGAGATGAATCGAAAAAGAAATTGGTTCTACCTCCTTTTTTTTATGAGGAGAATGAATCTTTTTCTCGAAGGATCAGAAAAAAATCGGTCCGGATCTACTGCGGGAATGAGTTGGAAGATCCCAAACTAAAAACAGCGGTATTTGCTAGCAACAACATAATGGAGGCAGTCAATCAATATAGATTGATCCGAAATCTCCAATATTATGGGTACATAAGAAATGTATCGAATCGATTCTTTTTAATGAATAGATCCGATCGCAACTTCGAATATGGAATTCAAAGGGATCAAATAGGAAATGATACTCTGAATCATATAACTATAATGAAATATACGATCAACCAACATTTATCGAATTTGAAAAAGAGTCAGAAGAAATGGTTTGATCCTCTTATTTCTCGAACTGAGAGATCCATGAATCAGGATCCTGATGCATATAGATACAAAGGGTCCGATGGGAGCAAGAATTTCCAGGAACATTTGGAACATTTCGTTTCTGAACAGAAGAATCCTTTTCAAGTAGTGCAAGTAGTGTTCGATCAATTACGTATTCATCAATATTCGATTGATTGGTCCGAGGCTATCGACAAAGAAGATTTGTCTAAGTCACTTCGTTTCTTTTTGTCCAAGTCACTTCTCTTTTTGTCCAAGTCACTTCGTTTCTTTTTGTCCAAGTCACTTCCCTTTTTCTTTGTGAGTATCGGGAATATCCCCATTCATAGGTCCGAGATCCACATCTATGAATTGAAAGGTCCGAATGATCAACTCTGCAATCAGTTGTTAGAATCCATAGGTGTTCAAATCGTTCATTTGAAGAAATTGAAACCCTTCTTATTGGATGATCATGATACTTCCCAAAGACCAAAATTCTTGATCAATGGAGGAACAATATTACCATTTTTGTTCAAAAAGATACCAAAGCGGGTGATTGACTCATTCCATACTAGAAAGAATCGCAGTAAATCCTTTGATAACACGGATTCCTATTTCTCAATGATATCCCACGATCGAGACAATTGGCTGAATCCCGTGAAACCATTTCATAGAAGTTCATTGATATCTTCTTTTTATAAAGCAAATCGACTTCGATTCTTGAATGATCCACATCACTTCTGGTTCTATTGTAACAAAAGATTCCCCTTTGATGTGGAAAAGACCCGTATCAAGAATTATGATCTTACATATGGACAATTCCTCAATATCTTGTCCATTCGCAACAAAATCTTTTCTTTGTGCGTCGGTAAAAAAGGATCTCTTTTTTTGGAGAGAGAGACTCTTTCACCAATCGAGTCACAGGTATCTGACATCTTCATACCTAACGATTTCCCACAAAGTGGTGATGAAACGTATAACTTGTACAAATTGTACAAATCTTTCCATTTTCCAATTCGATCCGATCCATTCGTTCGTGGAGCTATTTACTCGATCGCAGACATTTCTGCAACACCTCTAACAGAGGAACAAATAGTCAATTTGGAAAAAACTTATTGTCAGCCTCTTTCAGATATGAATCTATCTGATTCAGAAGGGAATAACTTGCATCAGTATCTCAGTTTCAATTCAAACATGGGTTTGATTCACACTCCATGTTCTGAGAAGTATTTACCATCCGAAAAGAGGAAAAAACGGAGTCTTTGTCTAAAGAAATGCGTTGAGAAAGGGCAGATGTATAGAACCTTTCAACGAGATAGTGCTTTTTCAAATCTCTCAAAATGGAATCTGTTCCAAACATATATGCCATGGTTCCTTACTTCGACAGGGTGCAAATATCTCAATTTCACCCTTTTAGATACTCTTTCAGACCCATTGCCGATACTGAGTAGTAGTCAAAAATTTGTATCCATTTTTCATGATATGATGCATGGATCAGATATATCACGGCCAATTCCTCAGAAGATTCTTCCACAATGGACTCTGATAAGTGAGATTTCGAGTCAATGTTTACAGAATCTTCTTCTGTCCGAAGAAATGATTCATCGAAATAATGAGTCACCCGTTCCATTGATATGGGCACATCTGAGATCAACAAATGCTCGGGAGTTCCTCTATTCCATCTTTTTCCTTCTTCTTGTTGCTGGATATCTCGTTCGTATACATCTTCTCTTTGTTTCCCGAGCCTCTAGTGAGTTACAGACAGAGTTAGAAAAGATCAAATCTTTGATGATTCCATCATACATGATGGAATTTCGAAAACTTCTGGATAGGTATCCTACATCTGAACTGAATCCTTTCTGGTTAAAGAATCTCTTTCTAGTTGTTCTGGAACAATTAGGAGATTCTCTGGAAGAAATACGGAGTTCTGCTTCTGGTGGCAACATGCTATTGGGTGGTGGTCCCGCTTATGGGGTCAAATCAATACGTTCTAAGAAGAAAGATTGGAAGATCAATCTCATCGATCTTGTAAGTATCATACCAAATCCCATCAATCGAATCATTTTTTCGAGAAATACGAGACATCTAAGTCGTACAAGTAAAGAGATCTATTCATTGATAAGAAAAAGAAAAAACGTGAATGGTGATTGGATTGATGAGAAAATAGAATTCTGGGTCGCGAACAGTGATTCGATTGATGATGAAGAAAGAGAATTCTTGGTTCAGTTCTCCACCTTAACGACAGAAAAAAGGATTGATCAAATTCTATTGAGTCTGACTCATAGTGATCATTTATCAAAGAATGACTCTGGTTATCAAATGATTGAACAACCGGGATCAATTTCCTTACGATACTTAGTTGACATTCATCAAAAGGATCTAATGAATTATGAGTTCAATAGATCCTGTTTAGCAGAAAGACGGATATTCCTTGCTCATTATCATACAATCACTTATTCACAAACCTTGTGTGGGGCTAATATTTTTCATTCCCCATCTCCTCATGGAAAACCCTTTTCGCTCCGCTTAGCCCTATCCCCTTCTAGAGGTATTTTAGTGATAGGTTCTATAGGAACTGGACGATCCTGTTTGGTCAAATACCTAGCGACAAACTCCTATGTTCCTTTCATTACGGTATTTCCGAACAAGTTCCTGGATGACAAGCCTAAAGGTTATCCTATTGATGATATCGATGATATCGATGATATCGATGATATCGATGATATCGATGATATCGATGATATCGATGATATCGATGATATCGATGATATCAATGATATCGATATTGATGATAGTGACGATATTGATGATAGTAATGATGACCTTGATATTAATACGGAGCTGCTAACTATGTATATGACGACGAAAATAGACCGATTTGATATCACCCTTCAATTCGAATTAGCAAAAGCAATGTCTCCTTGCATAATATGGATTCCAAACATTCATGATCTGCATGTGAATGAGTCGAATTACTTATCCCTCGATCTATTAGAGAACTATCTCTCCAGGGATTGTGAAAGATGTTCCACTGGAAAGATTCTTGTTATTGCTTCGACTCATATTCCCCAAAAAGTGGATCCCGCTCTAATAGCTCCAAAGAAATTCAATACATGCATTAAGATACGAAGGCTTCTTCTTCCACAACAACGAAAGCACTTTTTCATTCTTTCATATACTAGAGGATTTCACTTGGAAAAGAAGATGTTCCATACTAACGGATTCGGGTCCATAACCATGGGTTCCAATGCGCGAGATCTTGTAGCACTTATCAATGAGGCCCTATCAATTAGTATTACACAGAAGAAATCCATTATAGAAACTAATACAATTAGATCAGCTCTTCATAGAAAAACTTGGGATTTTCGATCCCAGATAAGATCGGTTCAGGATCATGGGATCCTTTTCTATCAGATAGGAAGGGCTGTTACACAAAATGTACTTCTAAGTAATTGCCCCATAGATCCTATATCTATCTATATGAAGAAGAAATCATGTAAGGGAGGGGATTCTTATTTGTACAAATGGTACTTCGAACTTGGAACGAGCATGAAGAAATTAACGATACTTCTTTATCTTTTGAGTTGTTCTGCCGGATCGGTCGCTCAAGATCTTTGGTCTTCATCCAGACACGATGAAAAAAATTGGATCACTTCTTATGGATTCGTCGAGAACGATTCTGATCTAGTTCATGGCCTATTACTATTATTACTATTAGAAGTAGAAGGCGCTCTGGCTCTGGCGGGATCCTCACGGACAGAAAAATCTTGCAGTCAGTTTGATAATAATCGAGTGACATTACTTCTTCGGTCCGAACCAAGGAATCAGTTAGATATGATGCAAAATGGATCTTGTTCTATCGTTGATCAGAGATTTCTATATGAAAAATACGAATCGGAGTTTGAAGAAGGGGAAGGGGCCCTCGATCCGCAACAGATAGAGGAGGATTTATTCAATCACATAGTTTGGGCTCCTAGAATATGGCGATTTGATTGTATCGAAAGGCCCACTGAATTGGGATTTCCCTATTGGACTGGGTCATTTCGGGGCAAATGGATCATTTATCATAAAGAGGATGAGCTTAAAGAGAATGATTCGGAGTTCTTGCAGAGTGGAACCATGCAGTACCAGACACGAGATAGATCTTCCAAAGAACAAGGCTTTTTTCGAACAAGCCAATTCATTTGGGACCCTGCGGATCCATCCTTTTCCCTATTCAAAGATCAGCCCTCTGTCTCTGTGTTTTCACGTCGAGAATTCTTTGCAGATGAAGATATGTCAAAGGGGCTCATTGCTTCCCAAACAAATCCTCCTACATCTATATATAAACGCTGGTTCATCAAGAATACGCAAGAAAAGCACTTCGAATTGTTGATTCATCGCCAGAGATGGTTTAGAACCAATAGTTCATTATCTAATGGATCTTTCCGTTCTAATACTCTATCCGAGAGTTATCAGTATTTATCAAATCTGTTCCTATCTAACGGAACGCTATTGGATCAAATGACAAAGACATTGTTGAGAAAGAGATGGCTTTTCCCGGATGAAATGAAACATTTGATTCATGTAACAGGAGAAAGATTCCCCATTCCTTAGCCGTAAAGATAT